TCAAATTTCATCTCTATCGAATTTGAATATCAGAATAGCGAATATAGTCATAATTAAATGGGTCAGGTCCACTTCTTTTTTGTTTTGTTGATTTCGAATCTTTCCAATAGATTTGGTTGGTATAATGGAAAATCGGGATCTTTGGTGATTCAAGAGGCGGCTTATGATTATTGATAATCAGGAATCTTTACCGAATAAATGTTCCACTTGCTAACTAGAACCCTTAACTTAGTATAATGATAACGTATTATCCGGTCAGTTCCTTTTGTATTCCAAATACAAAAATATATCTCTTTTTTGAATACTATGACTGGACTTTGATGAAAAAAATTTATGAAAAAAGAAAAGCCCCTTATCGGATTTGAACCGATGACTTACGCCTTACCATGGCGTTACTCTACCACTGAGTTAAAGGGGCCTTATTTAATTTAATTCCCGAATGAGTTACTATGTAGATAAAATGCACATCTATTATATACATAAGTATATGTAGTAGACTCCTAGTGGCTAGTGGCTTATTTTTGAATAATCAAATGGTTTTGCCTAGCAAGTTTAGAATTGTTTCAAGTTGAACTAAAGTCTTAGACAAAATTTTCGATAACTTCTGGATCCCGCTTACTAGATTTAGTTTCTAGATTTATTTTAGTAGATTTATATAGAGAATGTCGATTCTAATGAACGATTCATGAATATGAATGACGAATCCAAAAATTGGATACAATTCTGAAAAACGGAAAGATCCCTCGGATCTAATCATATCATTTCATTCTATTGACAATTTCAAAAAACGGATCATACTATGATCATAGTATGAGGGCAGTTAGGCAAGTCGGCCCCCATCGTCTAGTGGTCTAGGACATCTCTCTTTCAAGGAGGCAACGGGGATTCGAATTCCCCTGGGGGTAGGGTACTACGAAAGGAAGTTGATCATGGATTCCCAATAAGCCTAAAATGGCTTCTTCCTGGGTCGATGCCCGAGCGGTTAATGGGGACGGACTGTAAATTCGTTGGCAATATGTCTACGCTGGTTCAAATCCAGCTCGGCCCAAAAATTTGCCAATCTACCATGAGATGGTATAACCCTTCAGAAATACCCCATACGAAGATAAAAAAGAATCCCATTTTCTGCTAGATCCCTTATTTCCCTGGGATTGTAGTTCAATTGGTTAGAGCACCGCCCTGTCAAGGCGGAAGCTGCGGGTTCGAGCCCCGCCAGTCCCGACGGATCCAATATCCAATAAATACATCAATTCATTTGTCCCTGTCGATGAACTAGTAAAGGGGGTCGGGGGCATACTTTCATTCCCAAAGAAAAAAAGAATCTTTATTTCTTTTTTTCTTTCCTACTACTATATTTTCCATTTTGTTTTCATTTGAAGGGCCCACGAAGAAATCCCAACCCCTTAAAATTAAAATAAGGAATTTGAGGAATATTAGATCTTTTCTACCGGCCTCGTCTTTTTCAAACTTCTTTATCTTCCAAAAAATCACAGTCAAAAAGGGAGTTTGGAACTTAACTCTTTTTTTCCATTTCGCTTTTCTTGTTTGTTTAGGTTTGTAACTATGTGATTAATCGAGGTGAAAGGGCAATCTGATGATCCTTCATCAACTGATTGTCCAAGGAAGACGCAAGGCAGGTTATAGAAAAAAACAAGGAAAGGGATGATAAATAAAGGAATTTTGGATTGATTGAATCAGGAATCCAAATTTGGATTCGGTATGGATAAAAGAACTTCCTATGTTATACTATTCAAGTCTCGACGACGAATTGATTTGATAGATCAGATATTGTTATTCATGATCTTGATCCGATTCAAGATCATCGAGAGGTAATTCATTGAATTTCCAGACGAAAGGTTTATCATCTCTAGGGGATTAAATCCCGAGTTATTGCGAAGTAAAAAAACCGATGAGATTATGGAAGTAAATATTCTTGCATTTATTGCGACTGCACTATTCATTCTAGTTCCTACTGCTTTTCTACTTATCATTTACGTAAAAACAGTCAGTCAAAATGATTGATTCAATTGAATTTGAAAATTCATTTGAATGAAACTTTCCTTCTGAGTTCTTATCAAAAATGGACGAAGTCAAATCAAAAGGATTCCAATTTCACGTCTTAACTTAAATAAAATGAGCGGACTAGAATCGGCAGTATTCTAAGAGATAGCTAGTATGGTAGAAATCGATGAATCTTTCTTTCTACTATACTAGCTATCTCTTCGTGTATAAAATCTATAAAGTTGCAATCTAGAATAAAGATAAGGGCTTAAATTTCTATCGATCAATTTACACTATTCTCTTCCTATCAAATAGGTGTATAGGAATTCGATCTATTGGGTCGAATTGACCTAATACCCAATTTGCTACATCTATTTGTTCAGATCAATCTGAAATAATTCTTATCTTAGGATTCGAATCCCCTCCCTTTTCCTAAGAAGAGGAAACCTCGCCGATTTTGAACGCCCGAACCATGATATGCAACTCGCCCAACGCAAGATCTTATTATTGCTCTCTCATTAGACAACCCACTATCTCTATATCTATTCTGATAGTCTATATCTATTCTCATAGAAAGCGCGTATAGACTTAACAAAACAACTTCTTCTTTGAACAGTAAAGAGGGAAAGAAATCAAAAAAAAAAAGGGTTCGGCCTTTCTCAGTATCCACTCCGTATCCATCTATAAAGATAGTAAGAGCCCATTCCATTTCCATTGATTGAAATAGAAAATTTCGGAAGAAGTTTAGGTTGGAATAAATTTCCAATCATCTGAATCCCTTTCGTTTCGAAATACAAACATGGAAATCGCCGAAATATCTCTTTGGTTGAAAGAGTATGATTGAGATCCTAGATTATTTCATCGGAGTCCATGGGATTCGAAATTCAGAGTTTTGATTTTAAATTTCATTTAATAGTTCAAAACGCGTTGCAGAACGATCTATAAAACAATTGATACGGTTTGATTCCTCAACTCAATTAGTAGTACTTCTAGAGCCCACTTCTTCCCCACACTACGAGTGAAAGGGAAAATGTAAAGACTACCATTAAAGCAGCCCAAGCGAGACTTACTATATCCATGCAAATTATGTCCCCTATCTCTATAAATACGAAGGAATTTTTCCATTATTCCTCACTAATAATAGTGGAATCAGTGGCGCAGAGTCAAAAGGGATTCTGACTCAACACTATTGAGAAAACAATCCAATAAATTGATTAGGATTTCGAATCGGGAAAGATTAAACACAAACAAAATACGTAGGAACATCCCAAGGAAATGGGAACATGTAGGAATAAGAATAATAAGGCCTATTTTTTTGTTGTTTTGTTGACCTTCGTAAGTAAAAACAGAAGGGGACAAATCTCTAAAAAAGAGAAATCACTGTCTATTCCAGACCTCTATTTCCCCATTTGATCTAATCCGTACCCCCTTTCCCGATTATCGCTGTGAAACAGGGGGCTGGCTCGGGGTTGCCGAAAATAAATTCTTTCTTTTTGCCCCCCTTTTTATAAATCTATAAAAGTCAATAAAAGTCAATTTTCCATCCAATCGCCTATTGATTGGATACCTGATCGTTGAGAGATTCTCGCGAGTCCGTCGTATAGAAAGCAACTTGCGCCCCTTTTCAAAACTATTAATTGAGTTTCCCATCAGGCTCTACAATCTGATTCAAGATCCAGTCATTAGAATTCCCTTAGTAATAGAATAATAGAAGGGAATCATGAAGTCTTGATAGCCCCTCTACCAGTTGATTAGACTATTTCCTTGAATCCTGAGTATTTACAATCTTTTCTTTTAGAAAACCTTCAAACCACATGCTTAGAATCAAACAAAGTATCAAGAGTCAGTTTACTCTGCTTCCACCGGGAAGAATTCTGCGCGTTCTTAGAAGAAAAGAAGAGATTTCGAGTTTTTTGTTGATCAGGCGACACCCGGATTTGAACTGGGGAAAAAGGATTTGCAGTCCCCCGCCTTACCACTCGGCCATGCCGCCAAAAGGATACAAAATAGATGCAAATTTTCCCGGATTTCTGAATTTTTATTGTATTTGACTCCTGTTTTCCTTAATCTTTTTTTTCCTAAAAAAAGGACCCCCTTTTGATTGGATTTGATCCATCCCTTCCATTGATTGTATAGTATCTGAAAATACACAATGCTAAAACCATTCTCTCGCTGAGAAATCAAATGTGTATTTTCAGCCGACAAAACAAATTGGAACCATTAACTATTTTCTCCTTACTTCGAATTCACGAACGATTGGGGATTTGAATCTTCAATTGGGTTTTCCTAATGACATAAGAAAATACAAATTGAGACAGAACTTATCAGTATTGATTTTTTCAATCAAAAAACCCTTCTCAATTTCAATTATAACAAAACATATGAGTATATGTAAACCCCAGAACATAAATTGTTCTAGAGATATCTATTATTTAGATATGTTGTCGATAGAGAATTCTCATAAAATGATCCTACTTCACTTCAATTTTGCATTGAATCGAAATGCTCTTTTGATAGAGCACGACCGGGGCTATCCCGAATAGGACCGGCAAGAAAAGAGAAATCGGATATTATAGCTATCTGCATACGTGTTTAATAAATGCAATTCTTCTTATCCACTTCAAATCATATTCTACTCAAAAATCAGTAAAGTACAAATATATCTCTTCTCTGTGAATCATTTTTTGAACAAGGAAATCCCTAACCTAAAGGCCGTTAAGTGCTAAAAAAACGGATTCGATCTGATTTTTTTGTCTTTGTCTCCCAAATGCCGAATCTTTTGATTTTTCTCAAATTCGAATATGTAATATCATAATAATGGTATAAATAATAATGGTCTAATTTGAATCATTTTATTTTTGTTTTGCTATTCTATATAAAACCCTATGACTTTAATAAGTCTAAGTGACAGAATTCTGTTTCTAGGCTTGTTTTATCAATGTTAGATCTATTGCAACTTCCAATTTCAGTAGAAAATTCTCTTTATTCCTCCGTTCATA